TTACAAGTAAACCGGATATGGAGATGGCGACTAGGGTTGCTGTTTCCATTTTTTCGATAATTTCAAGATCACAAAGGATCACGATAATGTCGTTTATTTACAACTACAACGGAATGGTATACAAAGTCAACAGATTTCAACCCATGATAAAAGAGGATTTATGGCTACAAAAACCGTTGAGAGTAGTTCTAGATCTGGGCCAAGACGAACTGGCGTAGGGAGTTTATTGAAACCATTGAATTCGGAATATGGAAAAGTAGCTCCAGGGTGGGGGACTACACCACTTATGGGAGTTGCAATGGCTCTATTTGCAATATTTCTATCTATTATTTTAGAAATTTATAATTCATCTGTTTTACTGGATGGAATTTCAATTAATTAGTTCATAAAAACTATGAAGTCTTAGTTTTTCAATAAAAAAAGATTATTTTACTTAATACTTAAAATACTTAATACTTCAACTTAAGATTACCTAAGACTTGGATTTATAGACCATTCTGGCAGTTCTATCGTGAAATTTATTTGTTTCGATATTTCATTTCCGGAATATGAGCGTGTGACTTGTTATAATTGATCCTATTGATAATACAGAGAATGGACCTGTCATCTCTATCAAGATGATTCTACCTCGTCAGATATTTATTCTAGTCTCTGGAGCACGGACTATATAGAATAGATCAAGAAAAGAAATATTTGAACTATGATTCATACCTATTATTCAGACCTCGCAACCGGATTAAAAAAATGGAAATAGGTCTTTTATAAATCAAACAATTTTTTCCTTCATACTTCTTTTGACCGAAAGAAATCTCTTTCTCTAGATTTTGTTGAGTTATTACATTCATTAAAGAAGTGATGATCAAATGGTTTTTACTCAGAAAACCTTTGAGTTTAGCTTTGGTTTTCTTAAATCATCGTGGTTTTAGTATGAATCTGAGGTTTCAATTGATTCATAGGGTCTCAACAAGAGAATTCCTATAAAAAAAAAAGATAGGGAAGAGAAGATTCAAGAGGCCTGTCAGGATTAACATAAAGAAAGATGGATGAGCCAACTTGAGATTGTATTTCTTGGCATTATCATCACAAAGAAGAGATTCCGGATTTTTCTTACTTCGTATCTTTTGGTCAAATCGAGTCAAGCGGCTAAGCCACAAGAAGTTTTAAACTCTCTATTCCATATCCGTTGAAACTAGTATTTGTGTGTTTCGGCTTGAGCCGTACGAGATGAAATTCTCATATACGGCTCTCAGAGGGGGAGTCTTTCTTGGGTTACCTATCTCAATAAAGTATATGATTGGTTCGAGGAACGTCTCGAGATTCAAGCGATTGCAGATGATATAACTAGTAAATATGTTCCTCCTCATGTCAACATATTTTATTGTCTAGGGGGAATTACACTTACTTGTTTTTTAGTACAAGTAGCTACGGGTTTTGCTATGACCTTTTACTATCGTCCAACTGTTACAGAGGCTTTTTCCTCTGTTCAATACATAATGACTGAGGCCAACTTTGGTTGGTTAATTCGATCAGTTCATCGATGGTCAGCAAGTATGATGGTTCTAATGATGATCTTGCACGTATTTCGTGTGTATCTTACAGGTGGTTTTAAAAAACCCCGCGAATTAACTTGGGTTACAGGGGTGGTTCTGGCTGTATTGACCGCATCTTTTGGCGTAACTGGTTATTCCTTACCTCGGGACCAAATTGGCTATTGGGCAGTAAAAATTGTAACAGGCGTGCCTGAAGCTATTCCTATAATAGGATCGCCTTTGGTAGAATTATTACGTGGAAGTGCTAGTGTGGGCCAATCCACTTTGACTCGTTTTTATAGTTTACATACTTTTGTATTGCCTCTTCTTACTGCCGTATTTATGTTAATGCACTTTTCAATGATACGTAAGCAAGGTATTTCGGGTCCTTTATAGAGAAGGCAGATCATAGATATTTGTAATTTATCATATCGGGGAGGAACAAGAGTCTTTCATTGCTACAAATATGGATTATTGAAAAATAAGGCATGTTATTTGGATACTTCTATTCAACTCTGAAGTATTGTTTCTTTGATACGAATCGAATAGTTGAAGTAGATTTTCCTAAAAGAGGATGGATTATGGGAGTGTGTGACTTGAACTATTGATTGGTCCATGCAGATATATGATTTTATCCGCCACGTTGGAATTCACAACCCAATGTGTCTCCGCATCCAACCATCACGTAAGTCCCTTTATGTAGCATAGGATAGGCCGGTTCGCTTGAGGAGAATATTTTCTATGATCATACCCGAATCATGTCATGCATGAACAGGCTCCGTAAGATCCCTAGAATAAGTGATGTGGAATCCAATGTTCTATTTATTCCTTCCACTTTGTTTAATTTTTCTTTTTTTTTTTAGTAATTTTCTTATAATTAATTGCTAGTATTAGTATTTCGTATTAATTTGATAGTAATCTTAGTAAGTTTTTTATAGTATGTAGATGCATTCATTTCCTCTGCATCGACCCTGATCTATGATACTATCGGAGTTAAATAAGGGATCTAAGGAAGCACAGGGGCTAGACTTTATTAGTAACAAGTAAAAACTTTGTATTTTTGTATGTAACACAATCGAGATGTTGTGGGGATAAATACCAACCAAAAGACATGAATGAGACAATCCAAAAAGCACTTGATCATGATCGAATTTGTAAGCCTACTTGGATATTGAGCATTTCCTTGTTGCCAGAACTGAATTCTTTACAATGAATCGTTGCAACTCGGGGAAATGGAATTTGATAAATCTTTTCTTACATAGAGTCATTCTACATTATATATGTAGATATGTATGAAATATAGAAATATAGATATTCTATGGACCTAGGACCTATTTATGTTCTATGGATCTATTTCTGTAATTCTTTTGATTCTTGCTCGAGCCGGATGATAAAAAATTATCATGTCCGGTTCCTTTGGGGGATGGATCTACAATAATTCACCTATCCAAATAACAAAGAAACCTGATTTGAATGATCCTGTATTAAGAGCTAAATTGGCTAAAGGGATGGGACATAATTATTATGGAGAACCTGCATGGCCCAATGATCTTTTATATATTTTTCCAGTAGTAATTTTAGGCACTATTGCATGTAATGTGGGCTTAGCAGTTCTAGAGCCGTCAATGATCGGTGAACCGGCGGATCCGTTTGCAACTCCGTTGGAAATATTACCCGAATGGTACTTTTTTCCCGTATTTCAAATACTTCGCACAGTACCCAATAAGTTATTGGGTGTTCTTTTAATGGTTTCAGTACCAATAGGATTATTGACAGTACCTTTTTTGGAGAATGTCAATAAATTCCAAAATCCATTTCGTCGTCCAGTAGCTACAACAGTCTTTTTGATCGGTACCGCAGTAGCTCTTTGGTTAGGTATCGGAGCAACTTTACCTATTGAGAAATCCCTAACTTTAGGTCTTTTTCAAATTGATGAAACCGTTAAATACCACGACATAGGTATCTAAGGAAGATCCCCTTCTGGATCTTCCCTAGATACATCTATCTTATTATGATCTATTCTGCAAATATATGGACCGTGTCGAAGATGAAAAACTCATTCTATTCTTTTTTATTTCTAAAAGCTAAAAAATGAAAAAAAGTCCAATGGATTTCAAATGAAAACTTTTTCTTAGGTAAATTGATTGCAAAATGCTTCTGTAGAGTGCCCAATATCTGTTTTACATCTTCTATGCGAAAATCTTCCATTTTCATAAGATCTTCTTGACTGTGACTCAAAAGGTCCAATAATGTATGTATATTGGACCTTTTGAGACAATTATAGGTCCTGGAAGACAATTCTGATTGGTCAATAAAAATACATGTCAATGGAATTCCTTTTTTGTTTTTCTTAAGATTAGTGAATCTGTCTTGAAAGGAAAAAAGGGGTAGATTCCATCTGTTTTCATTTTCCTTGAAATTCATGTCCTCTTCCTCTGCATGTAGAAAAGGAATCAATAAATCAATCAAATTACGAGAAGCTTCATAAAGTGCTTCTTTAGGAGTTAAACTTCCATTCGTCCATATTTCTAGAAAGAGTATCTCTTGTTTTTCATTCCCATTCCCATAAGAATGAATACTATGATTCGCATTTCGAACAGGCATAGATACAATATCTATAGGATAACTTCCATCGTGAGAGTCATTTGTGGATTTCATACGATATCCGCGATCTCTCTTGATTTGTAATTCAATACACAAATCAATTGGTTCTGTCAGGTTAGCTATATGCTGTGTCGTGTCAACTATTTCTACAGAAGGTGGTGAGATGATATCTTGAGCTGTTATGTATTTTGGACCCCTGACGCAAATGGATGCGTCCCTAACTCCATAGAGATTACTTCTCAATACAATCTCTTTCAAATTTATTAAAATCTCATGTACTGATTCTTCAATACCCGCTATCGTAGAATATTCATGCAGCACATTTTCAGATTTTGCACGTGTGATATATGTTCCTTCTATTTCTCCAAGTAAAGCCCTTCTAATAGCAATACCTATAGTATAGGCTTGACCTTTCATAAGCGGGGACAGAACAAAACGACCATAATAAAGACGCTTGCTGTCTACTCTTGATTCAACACATTTCCACTGTAGTGTTCGAGTGGATCCTGCTACTTCTTCTCGAACCATACTATTATTTTTCTTTTCTTTATGATTATTGGATCAGATCATTGAATCATTTATTTCTCTTGGAATCTCTTGAATTCTTATTTCTACACACGTCTTTTTTTAGGGGGGCGACATCCATTATGCGGCATGGGTGTTACATCACGTACGAAACTTAATAGCATCCCATTTCTACGAATGGCTCGTAATGCCGCATCTCTTCCGAGACCTGGACCTTTTATCATAACTTCTGCTCGTTGCATACCCTGATCAACTAATGTACGAATAGCATTAAATGCCGCGGCTTGAGCAGCATAGGGTGTTCCTTTTCTTGTGCCTCTGAATCCAGAAGTACCTGCGGAAGCCCAAGAAACCACCCGACCTCGTACGTCTGTAACAGTTACAATAGTATTGTTGAAACTCGCTTGAACATGAATAACTCCTTTTGGTATTCTACGTTCATTCTTATTTGAACCAATACGTGCATTCTTACGTAAACCAATTTTTGCTATAGGTTTTGTCATATTTTATTAGATCATATTCATAAGAATAAAAGAAAAAGAAAGAAGAATCAGAAATCTACAGAAAGATACGGGGATATCCATTTCATATGAAAACGAATCCTTTCTTCTTTCTTTTTACATGTACATGGGTTTGAAAAAGTACTTGATTTAGAACTTGAGAAGGATTACCCCTGTCTCTGTTTATGTCTCGGATTGGAACAAATGACTATAATTCGCCCCCGTCTACGAATCAAGCGACATTTTTCACAAATTTTACGAACAGAAGCCCTTATTTTCATATTTATCATTCCTTACTTTCATTCTGAATCTATTTTTTTGGAAACAAGAATCAGTTTATTGCATTTTTGAACTTCGAATTATATCCCTACGAAAAGGATGTTGAAAAGAATGATCTAATCGTTCGAATCTTTTTTGCGAAGTCTATAAATTATACGTCCCCTGGTTGAATCATAACGACTCATTTCGATTTTGACTCTATCTCCGGGTAGTATACGTATAAAACTGCGCCGGATTCTCCCTGAAATATAACCTAGAATTAGATCTTCATTATCTAACCGAACTCGGAACATACCGTTGGGAAGTGATTCAGTAATTAAACCCTCATGAATCAATTTTTGTTCTTTCATTCCAGGGAACCCCCTTTAAGTATCAACTAATAGAGGAAGAGTTCTATAATTCACTTCTCCTCTCTATTTTACAAATAGTAAGTTCGAGAGAAAATTAGGGTACCCCAGGAGAATCACCATATATAACACAAAATTTCTCCTCCAATTCTTTCTAGTCGAGCTTCTCGATCTGTCATTATACCTCGAGAAGTAGAAAGAATTACAATTCCCATTCCACCTAAGATCTTAGGAATTCGTTGATAGTTGGAATAAATTCGTAGACCGGGTCGGCTTATACGCTTTAAAATCATTTTATTCCCTTTCCTAGTCTTTCTATGTCGTAAGGTTGAAACCAAGAAATTTTTTTTACTTTCTTGATGTTTTCGAACGTTCTCAATAAAACCTTCTCGTAAAAGTATTTTCACAATGTTTTTAGTGATATTAGTAGATACTATTTGAACTCTTCCCTTTTGATCTATGTCAGCATTTCTTATAGAAGTTATTATATCGGCAATAATGTCCCTACCCATGACGAACTATAGTTATTGGTGCCTCCTCATTTTGATATAATCAACATGCTTCTTTTTTGTTTTATTTTTTATTGAATCTTTTTTTGAAATTCTTAAATTCTAAAAAATTCTTCTAAATCTCAAATATATGCATGAGACACAATCTATTAATCGGATCTATTTCAGGTATTTGAATATTCTATTTTCTATATATAGAATATATAGGATATATCCTATTTTCATCTATAAGACTTCGGGTGCTAATGAAACTATTTTAGTAAAATTCAACTGTCGCAATTCCCGAGCAATCGCACCAAAGATTCGAGTTCCTTTTGGATTTCCTTCTTGATCAATGATAACCGCTGCATTGTCATCATATCGTATTATCATGCCGTTGTCACGTTTGAGTTCTTTACACGTGCGTACAATCACAGCTCTAATTATTTCTGATCTTTCTAGAGGCATGTTGGGCACTGCTTCTTTGATTACAGCAACAATAACATCGCCGATATGAGCATATCGGTGATTACCGGTTCCTATGATTCGAATACACATCAATTCTTGAGCTCCACTGTTATCCGCTACATTCAAAAGGGTCTGAGGTTGAATCATATCATTTTTATTTGAATCTCTTATTTCAATGCAAGGGATAATGGAAAAAAGAAATATTGTCTGTCCAGAGATAAAGAAATCTGTGGTTGTTTTTTCACTCTCAATACTCCTTCCTTCTTCTTTTACTTTTGTTTACCTATCCTGAAATAACAAATTGAGTTCGTATAGGCATTTTGCATGCAGCTATTTCCATAGCAGTTTTGGCTACAGTTTCTGATACTCCACTCATTTCATAAAGTATTCGGCCCGGTTTAACAACGGATACCCAATATTCGGGGGATCCCTTGCCCGAACCCATACGTGTTTCTGTAGGTCTTACAGTAACAGGTTTGTCGGGAAAGATACGTACCCATATCTTTCCACCACGACGTGCATATCGTGTCATTGCTCTTCGCCCTGCTTCTATTTGTCTAGCTGTGATCCAAGCAGGTTCAAGTGCCTGAAGAGCATATCTGCCAAAACAAATATGATTGCCTCGGCAAGATATTCCCTTCATTCTACCTCTATGTTGTTTACGAAATCTGGTTCTTTTGGGGTTATAGTTGATGGTTGTTTCTGAATTCCATCTCTACTGCAGAGCCGGACATGAGAGTTTCTTCTCATCCAGCTCCTCGCGAATGAAATGATTCAAGAATATTAAATATACACATGTATTTATGTATTTCATTCTATCAAAATGAAAAGAAAGAATATACTAATTTTTTTATATTGAATTTGTTACATAGGTAACTTTATATATAACAACTAACTAGATAACTAGGTGTGTTTGTTTATATATAATGCTTCTTTCTTTTATCAAGATTTCTAAAGTATTTTACTTTACCTCTATTGAAATTGAATCACGCCAATAAATAAAATCCTTAAATGAAATAAGAATTCAAAATAAAGAAAGGTTTCGCGGGCGAATATTGACTCTTTCCTCCTTCATTTGTAGGATCAATCCATGACCATTCAGAAGAAATCCATTTTTTCTTGGTTCATTTCGCCATCCTACCCAATGAATCATTAGGATTGATTCGTTTTCAAGAAAATCCTATGTAGTCACAGGTTCCATCGTTCCCATAGCTTCTCCATTAATGTTTAGGCCTGAACTCTGCAATGGAGCTCTCAACAAAATCTCTTATTTGTTTCCGAGTCAATCTCCTCAGTTTTTCTTAACCCGAAGCTCTATTAAATTATTCTCTATTTTCTATCTCTATTTTCTATTCTTTATATTATTATTTTATCTTATTATTTCTTCTTTTTTATTATTCTATTATATTCTATGTTTCTATCTTGTTTCTATCTTCTTTCTATTTTTTATTTGTATATTTCTTATTCTATTGTATTGTAATTGTATATTTTGTATTTTTATTTTATATTGATGTTGATGCTTTATAACACTGCCTTTTTTATGGGGTAATTTTTCATAAACCATACATATGGGAATCATATATCATTGAGATCTTTATTCTCTCTTTCTATCATCCTTCCATTTTTCCACATCCCTTTTTTTTCACAATTCATAATCAGATTTCTTTTTTATGAAAATGATTTCAGTTGCTACAATGCTACAACTATATGATCGATTCAGTCATATAGTGACTGTTTCTTGGGATCTCGACAATACGAAGCAATAAGTTGGTTATTAGTTTTGAGTTTCTTTAGTTTTTATAGTTACTAAGTTTATAGTGGGGTTAGCCTGTTTTTTTTTCAATCTAAATTCTCAATTCTAAAGAAAAAACTAACGAGTCACACACTGAGCATAGCAATTCTAATAAAATCTAAATTAAATAAAGGGTAAATCAAATTTTTATTCAACCTTATAGAATTAGAATTGTTCGTTTTTCTTTGATTAATAAAAAAAGAAAAAGAAGAAAAGAGTTTATAAATTTTTTCTATCGATGACCAGAATGGCGAAATAAAGAAAGGTCCATTCTTCTTCTTTTTTCTTTTCTTATTCTTGGTTTACAAATATCCAAATTTTGATGCCTAAGACTCCATAGATAGTTCTAATTGTATGGGAACAGTGATCAATTTTAGCGCGAATTGTTTGTAAGGGAACCCTGCCTTCTCTGATCCATTCGACACGTGCAATCTCTTTTCCGTCGATACGCCCTGCAATTTGCACTTGAATCCCTTTTGTACCCGTTTGTTCAGTTAATTCAATAGCTTTTTTCATTGCCTTTCGAAATGAGACTCTATTTTTTAATTGTAAAGCTATATATTCTGCAAGAATATTAGGTTGTCCATAAGGCTTTTCAATTCTTGTGATAGCAATGTTGAGTCTCCGGTTTACAGAATGAAATTCTTTTTGTACATTCATCTGTAATTCTTCGACTCCCCGTGTTCGTCCTTCTATTAATAAATTGGGAAATCCAATATAGATTATGACCTGAATCAAATCTATTCTTTTTTTAATTACTATATGGGCAATTCCTTCGAAACCTGAGGATATTCTCTTATTCTTTTTTACATAGTCCTTAATACAATTCCGTATTCTTTCATCTTCTTGTAGACCCTTGGAAAAATTCTTTGGTTTTGCGAACCAAAAAGAATGATGACTTTGAGTTGTTCCAAGTCTGAAACCAAGTGGATTTATTTTTTGTCCCATATTTTTCTATTCTTTTTCCATCCATTTTTTTTTTCTAAATAGGAATCTAAAATTTAGATTTTTCTTTTAAAAAGATCTTTATATGACAAGTGGTTTTTTTTATCAGATAACTACGCCCTCGAGCCCGGGGTCTTAACTTTTTCACAATAGCACCTCTATTGACTTCAGCTTTACTAATAAATAAATCAGCTTCATTCAAACCCATATTATGACTAGCATTTGCTGCTGCAGAATAAACTAATTTTAAAATTGGATAAGATGCCCTATAAGGCATTAGTTCCAATATCATGAGTGTTTCTTCATAAGAACGTCCGCGAATCTGATCAATTACTCTTCGTGCTTTGAAAACAGACATACATATATGTTGAGCTAACACTTTTGCTTCTCTATCCGAATTTTCGTTCTTTATCATAAAAGTTCTCCCCCGCCAATGAATGATAAGTGCCTAGGTGAAGTATAGTATAAGATAAGTCAGAAAAGTGAGTATATTAGTATACTAGAAAGATAAATATACCTATAC